TCAATCGAATTGAAGCTCTAGACAAGGGGTCTCTTGCTATGGATGTACTCGAAAAAAGGACTAGATTATGCAATGACGAGACTGAGCAAGAATGCTTACCGAAAATGTATGATCCTCTTTTGAATGGACCCCATCGCGGAACACCCAAAGAATTGTATTCACATTCAAGCATAAACGATTATTTAAGAACCTCGATAGAAGATTCCATAGAAACTCTTTGGATAAATAAACTTCATGATACCCTTCCTACTGATTCTCGAGAATTTGAACAAAAAATAGATACATTTGATAGAAAGTCATTATTGACAGATATTGGCCATTTATGGACCTCTATAAGTAAATTTGATGGGGAATCAACTCCTAATTTAATTTTTAATGAGCTTTTTTTATTTTCAGAACAAGAAAGGATTGATTTTTTGAATCAATCGAAATATTTATTTGATGCAATTACAGCATATTCCAATGATCAAACGATTAGAAAAAAATCTATTGGAATAAAAATAAATGAAATAAATAAAAAGGTCCCGCGATGGTCATACAAATTGATTGACTATTTGGAAGAAGAGGAAAACGAAGAAGAAGAATCAACCGAGGATCGTGGTATTCGTTCACGAAAAGCCAAACGTGTAGTAATTTTTACTGATAACGAAACGAATAAAAAAACCAATACTACTAGTAATCGTGATCAAGGAGACGAGGTGGCTTTGATACGTTATTCGCAACAATCGGATTTTCGTCGAGATATAATAAAAGGCTCCATGCGTGCTCAAAGACGTAAAACAGTTACTTGGAAACTGTTTCAAACAACTGTGCACTCCCCGCTTTTTTTGGACAGAATAGACAAAACTTTTTTTTTTTCTTTTGAGATCTCAAAAATGTTTAATTTAATTTTTAGGAATTGGATGGGGAGGGGCGCGGAATTAAAAATTTCGGATTCTGAAGAGGAAGAGGCGAAAGAAAAAGAAAAGGATAAAAAAAAAAAGGAAAATGAACGTATAACAATAGCAGAAACTTGGGATACTATTCTATTTGCTCAAACAATAAGAGGTTCCGTGTTAGTAACTCAATCAATTCTTCGAAAATATATAGTATTGCCCTCGTTGATAATAGCCAAAAATATTGGACGTGTGCTATTATTTCAATCACCCGAGTGGTACGAGGATTTGGAAGAGTGGAATAAAGAAATGCATGTTAAATGCACCTATAATGGTGTTCAATTATCAGAAACAGAATTTCCGAAAAATTGGTTAACCGACGGTATTCAGATAAAGATCCTATTTCCTTTCTGTCTGAAACCGTGGCACAGATCTAAGCTACAATCCCATCATAGAGATTCAACGAAAAAGAAAGGGAAAAAATATAATTTTTGTTTTTTAACAGTTTGGGGAATGGAAACAGAACTGCCTTTTGGTTCTCCCCGAAAACTACCTTCCTTTTTTGAACCTATTTGGAAACAGCTTGAAAAAAAACTTAAAAAAGTAAAAAAAAAAAGTTTTCTAGCTCTAAAAATGAAACAAGAAAGAACAAAAAGGTTTCTAAAGGTATCAAAAGAAAGAACAAGATGGGTTATAAAAATAGTTCAATTTTTAAAAATAATAATGAAAGAGCTTGCAAAAGTAAGTCCAATTCCATTATTTGGATTGAGAGAAGTATATGAATCGAATAGAAATATAAATAAAAACAATTTTCTAATAAGTAATCAGATGATTCATGAATCGTCCATTCGAATTAGATCCATGGATTTGACAAATTATTCACTGACAGAAAAAAAAATGAAGGATCTGGCTGATAGGACAAATACAATCAGAAACCAAATCGAAAAAATCACAAAAGACAAGAAAAACATATTTATAACTACGGATGTAAACATTAGTCCTAGCGAAACAAGTTGTGATGATAAACGATTAGAATCGCCGAAAAATATTTGGCAGATATTAAAAAGAAGAAGTGCCCGGCTAATACGTAAATGTCACTATTTTATGAAATTTTTTATTGAAAGGCTATACATGGATATCTTTTTACGTATCATTAACATTCTTAGAATCAATGTAAAAGTTTTCATTAAATCAAAAAAACAAATTACTGATAAATACAGTTACAATGATGAAACAAATAAAATTCATTTTTTTTCGACTATAAAAAAGTCGATTTCTAATTCTAATATTAGTAATAACAATTCGCAGATTTTTTGTGACCTCTCTTCCTTGTCACAGGCATATGTATTTTATAAATTATCACAAAACCAAGTTATTAACAAGCATCGCTTGAAATCCGTATTTCAATATCACGAAAAAATTCCTTTTATTAAGGATAGAATAAAATATTTTTTTGAAACACAGGGAATATTTCATTCCGAATCAAAGCATAAGAAACTTCGCGGTTTTGGAATGAATGAATGGAAAAGCTGGTTAATGGGTAATGATAACTATCAATACGATTTATCTCAGACTAGGTGGTCTAGATTAGTACCGCAAAAATGGAGAAATGGAATCAATCAAATTTTTATGGTTCAAAATAGAAACTCAACAAATTTTGATTCAAAAGACCAATTAATTCATTACGAGAAACAAAACTATTATGCAGAAAATTCATTACCGAGTCAAAAAGATAAATTAAAAAACTACAAATATGCCCTATTATCAAATAAATATATTCATTATGAAGATAAGAAGGGTTCATATATTTTTGGGTCGCCATTACAAGTAAAAGAGGCCCAAGGTATTCCCTATAATTATTACAATACATATAATCCTGAATTTTTGTATTTTTCAGGAGATATAGATCTTAGTAATTATCTACGAGAAGGTTATATTATTGATAGGGATAAAAATCCGGATAGAAAATATTTTGATTGGAGAACTCTTAATTTTTGTCTTAGAAAAAAGATCGATATTGAGGAATGGACAAATATAGACATCGGGGCCAGCGCCAACATTAATAAAAATACTAAGACTCAGATTAATTATTATCAAATAATTGATAAAAATAAAATTGATAAGAAGGCTCTTTTTAACCTCGCGATTCATAAACAAATCAACCCAGCCAATCAAACAAAAGCATCTTTTGACTGGATGGGAATGAATGAAGAAATACTAAATTGGCCGATATCTAATCTGGAACTTTGGTTTTTCCCAGAATTTGCGTTACTTTATGATGCATATAAGATTCAACCGTGGATCATACCAATCAATTTACTTCTTTTAAAATTTAAAAAATTTTCTTTTTTTACAAATATAAATAAAAATATTAGTGAAAATAAAAAAATCAATAAAAAAAAAAAAAAATCTCTTGAATTAGAGAATAGAAATCAAGAAGAAAAACAACATCCAGTGCAAGGAGATCTTAGATCATATGCACAAAACCAAAAGAATCTTGCATCGGATCCATCAAAAAAACAAAAAGATGTTAAAGAAGATTATGGTGGATCAGACATTCAAAAACGCAGAAATAAAAATAAATCTAAGAGCAACATAGCAGCGGAATTGGATTTCTTCCTGAAAAGATATTTTCTTTTTCAATTGAAATGGAATAATGCTTTTAACCAAAAAATAATCAATAATGTCAAGGTATATTGTCTACTCCTTAGATTGAGAAATCCAAAGGAAATGGCTATATCCTCTATTCAAAGAGACGAAATGAGTCTGGATGTAATGCTGATTCCGAAGGCTATAACTCTTGCAAAATTGATAAAAAGGGGACTGTTGATTATTGAACCAGCCCGGTTATCCATAAAATGGGATGGACAATTTATCATGCACCAAACCATAGCTGTTTCACGGGCCCATAAGAGTAAGTACCAAACTAATCGAAGATGCCAAGAAAAAATCAATGTTGATACGCGTGGTCTTAATGAATCCATTGCACGACATGAAAAGTTGTTTGGTAATAGAGACGAAAATCATTATGATTTTATTGTTCCTGAAAATATTTTATCTCCTAGACGTCGTAGAGAATTGAGAATAAAAATTTGTTTAAATTCGAAAAATTTCAATGTTTTGGATAAAAACCGGGTATTTTGCAATGGGAAAAATGCAAGGAACTGCGGTCAATTTTTTTATGAGGATAAGCATCTTGATGTAGATACAAATAAATTTAGTAAGTTAAAAAGTTTTCTTTGGCCCAATTATCGATTAGAAGATTTAGCTTGTATGAATCGTTATTGGTTTGATACCAATAATGGTAGTCGTTTCAGTATGTCAAGGATACATATGTATCCACGATTGATAATTGGTTGATGGTACATTTCCATGGATCAAGTGGCATATTCGGTATGGTATATGAAGACAAACAAATAAACACACGCCTTGCCTTGTGTTATATTACATTCTGGTACATGATACTAATTCAATGACCTTATCTTAGCTTAGCAATTATATCTAGTAATGAATCGTTATAATCTTCTTAGGCCCCAACCCTTCTTTTTTGTGGGTTAGAAATGGACCGCCCTTTTGTATCCGTATCCCCACAAAATTGAAAATTTTATTGATTAATTGCATAAAAAAAAGAATTCTATGAATAAATCCAGATTATTGTGTATAACAAATTAAAATAACTGGCATTATTATTACTGATCAGTAAAATCCATATCTGTAAAAAAATAAAGAAAAAGGGAAGAAGAATTCTTTTTATGGTAAAAAATTTATTCATTTCAGTTATTTCGCAAGAAGAAAAAGAAGAAAATAAGGGGTCTGTTGAATTTCAAGTATTTAGTTTCACCAATAAGATACGTAGACTTACTTCCCATTTGGAATTGCACAGAAAAGACTATTTATCTCAGAGAGGTCTACGGAAAATTCTGGGAAAACGTCAACGGCTGCTGGCTTATTTGTCAAAGAAAAATAGAGTACGTTATAAAGAGTTAATTAGTAAATTGGATATTCGGGAGCTAAAAACTCGTTAAGTTAATTTGAACATGAGTTTTTAATTATTTGATTTATATATTTATATTATACTTTTTTATTTATATTATTATATTTTCAAATTTTGATGAACTTCATTTCGTTTTGAGCAATTCGTGGAATAATGTAATGAATCGGGGAAAAAATATATGATTGTACCAACTACAAGAAAAGACCTCATGATAGTCAATATGGGTCCTCACCACCCATCAATGCATGGTGTTCTTCGACTCATCGTTACTCTAGATGGGGAAGATGTTATTGACTGTGAACCCATATTGGGTTATTTACACAGAGGAATGGAAAAAATTGCGGAAAATCGAACAATTATACAATATCTTCCTTATGTAACACGCTGGGATTATTTAGCTACTATGTTTACAGAGGCAATAACGGTAAATGGACCAGAACAGTTGGGAAATATTCAAGTACCGAAAAGAGCGAGCTATATTAGAGTAATTATGCTAGAACTGAGTCGTATAGCTTCTCATTTGTTATGGCTCGGACCGTTTATGGCGGATATCGGCGCGCAGACTCCTTTCTTCTATATTTTACGAGAGAGGGAGTTGATATATGACCTATTCGAATCTGCCACAGGTATGCGGATGATGCATAATTATTTCCGTATAGGGGGGGTAGCTGCTGATCTCCCTTATGGCTGGATAGATAAATGTTTGGATTTCTGTGATTATTTTTTAACAGGGGTTACTGAATATCAAAAGCTTATTACGCGTAATCCCATTTTTTTGGAACGAGTTGAAGGGGTGGGCATTATTGGTGGAGAGGAAGCAATAAATTGGGGTTTATCAGGACCAATGCTACGAGCTTCCGGAATTCAATGGGATCTTCGTAAAGTCGATCATTATGAGTGTTACGACGAATTTGATTGGGAAGTACAATGGCAAAAAGAAGGAGATTCATTAGCTCGTTATTTAGTCCGAATCAGTGAAATGACGGAATCCATAAAAATTATTCAACAGGCTCTGGAAGGAATTCCAGGGGGGCCCTATGAGAATTTAGAGGTACGGCGCTTTGATAGAACAAAAGATTCCGAATGGAATGATTTTGATTATCGATTCATTAGTAAAAAACCTTCGCCCACTTTTGAATTGTCTAAACAAGAACTTTATGTGAGAGTGGAAGCCCCAAAAGGGGAGTTGGGAATTTTTTTGATAGGCGATCGGAGTGTTTTTCCCTGGAGATGGAAAATACGTCCACCCGGTTTTATCAATTTGCAAATTCTTCCTCAGCTAGTTAAAAGAATGAAATTGGCCGATATTATGACAATACTAGGTAGTATAGATATTATTATGGGAGAAGTTGATCGTTGAAATGATAATTGATATAACAAAAGTACAAGCTATCAATTCTTTTTCCAGACCGGAATCCTTACAAGAGGTTTATGGGCTCATATGGTTACTTGTTCCTATTTTTACTCCTGTATTGGGAATCATAATAGGGGTACTAGTTATTGTGTGGTTAGAAAGACAAATATCCGCAGGGGTCCAACAACGTATTGGACCAGAATACGCGGGTCCTTTGGGAATTCTTCAAGCTCTAGCAGATGGTACCAAACTACTTTTGAAAGAGGATCTTCTACCATCTAGAGGAGATATTAGTTTATTCAGTATCGGACCATCTATAGCGGTCATATCCATTTTACTAAGTTATTCAGTAATTCCTTTTGGCTATCACCTTGTTTTAGCCGATCTCAGTATAGGGGTTTTTTTATGGATTGCCATTTCCAGTATTGCTCCTATTGGACTTCTTATGTCAGGATATGGATCGAATAATAAATATTCCTTTTTAGGTGGTCTACGAGCTGCTGCTCAATCGATTAGTTATGAAATACCACTAACTCCATGTGTGCTATCAATATCTCTACGTGCGATTCGTTGGGACATGTACTTTTTTTTTACCGATCGATTTTCGTTCTAGTAAAAAAGGTTGAATGTATTGAATAGATATCCTCATTTTTTTATTCATCATTCGGAGCGATGAATTAAACCAGATAGTTATATGAGTGAAACAAAACAGCTTAGAAATTGGCAGTAAAAAGGTTGAGTCTCATTCCCTAGGTACAAGAGTTAAGCGAACGTAAATATAAACAGTAGAAACGGATTACCCCAAGATTGGTTGATTAGCCATCATATCATAGTTTGGAGCGGGTACAAAAGATCGGCTGTATGGAGTTTTTATTACTATATTATTGTATGTATTACCATACCGGGGATCGAACAAAAATTAGTGGATGGGTAGGAATACCAAGGTGCACAAAGGATTAGTAATGGAGATAATGTAAGTAAATTATCCAAGAGGATATTTCTGCATAAATAAAAGGAATCCTAATGGGGCTTTAAGTTGGTAGAAATGATCAAGCAGTACTTCCTCATGATCCCGATCCAGAGTATGCTCCTACCCACTGATTAAACAAATTACTATCGGGAACGAAGTAATCCTTTATTAAATTTTTTTAGTCCTTTTTTGTTTTGTGAGAAAGAAGAATAAAATATTAATGAAATAAATTAATGTAATTGCAATGCAAAAAATTAAATTCTAAAGGATGAGATCAATTCAGAAGCATTTTTTTTATTATAGCAGACAGAATTGCATTGGTCTAATTTGTGACTCTCCGATGTATCTTCACTCTACCTACCCTACAAGAAAGACAAGTATATCGAGATAATATCGAACCGGTCCTTAGATTTATTTCTGGCCATTGAGGAGCCGTATGAAGCTTAAGTCTCATGTACGGTTTTGTAATAGCGATGGGAATAGTTATGTTATCATCGACTATGATTATCTAATAGTTCAAGTACAGTTGATATAGTTGAGGCGCAGTCAAAATATGGTTTTTGGGGTTGGAATCTGTGGCGCCAACCTATAGGGTTTACTGTTTTTTTAATTTCTTCCCTAGCAGAGTGCGAAAGACTACCTTTTGATTTACCAGAAGCAGAAGAAGAATTAGTAGCAGGTTATCAAACCGAATATTCAGGCATAAAATTTGGTTTATTTTACGTTGCTTCCTATCTAAATCTACTAGTTTCTTCATTATTTGTAACAGTTCTTTACTTGGGAGGGTGGAATCTCTCTATTCCGTACATATTAATTCCCCAGCTTTTCGGAATAAATGAAGTGGGTGGAGTCTTTGGAACGGCAATTGGTATCTTTATTACATTAGCTAAAGCTTATTTGTTCCTGTTCATTCCTATCACAACAAGATGGACTTTACCTAGGATGAGAATGGACCAACTATTAAATCTTGGGTGGAAATTCCTTTTACCTATTTCTTTAGGTAATCTATTATTGACAACTTCTTCCCAACTCTTTTCGCTGTAAAGGCACAGGATATTCTAGATTCATAGCTTCTCTCAAACAAGAGAAAGAAACATCAAATTATTCATAAATATTCAAGATATGTTCCCCATGGTAACTGGGTTCATGAATTATGGCCAACAAACAGTACGGGCTGCAAGGTATATCGGTCAAAGTTTTATGATTACCTTATCCCATGCGAATCGTTTACCTGTAACTATTCAATATCCTTATGAAAAATTGATCACATCAGAGCGTTTCCGCGGTCGAATCCACTTTGAATTTGATAAATGCATTGCTTGTGAAGTATGTGTTCGGGTATGCCCTATAGATCTACCCGTTGTTGATTGGAAATTGGAAACTGATATTAGAAAGAAACGCTTGCTTAATTACAGTATTGATTTCGGAATCTGTATATTTTGTGGTAACTGCGTTGAATATTGTCCAACGAATTGTTTATCAATGACTGAAGAATATGAACTTTCTACTTATGATCGTCACGAGTTGAATTATAATCAAATTGCTTTGGGACGGTTGCCAATGTCAGTAATTGGAGATTACACAATTCGAACAATTATGAATTCGACTCAAATAAAAAAAGACACGGGTAAACCACTTGATTCAAGAACAATTACCAATTACTAAGATTAAGTTTTGATCTAAAGTAGCGAAACTTCTTTTATTTTTATTAGTCAATAACTAAAAATCCGAACTATGGGGTGGTGAGAATAATGATTTGCTTTGGATTGAAAATAGATTCATATAAATATAAATAATATATATATATTATATATAATATTATATTATAATATTTTTTTAATTGAATAATAATAAAATTAATAATCAATAAATTCAATTTCGAACGAAACTTTCGGATAGAGAAACGGATAGATAAATAGTATCTATCATTCAATTAATAAGTGTATCTATATCAACCCAAACCCCATTAGGTTTAGGAGCGTATCAAAAAAATAGGGTAACTTCTTTTTTTCCTGGTTTGGTCAATAGGATCATGAAAAATTTCGACTTAATTTATCTCTTATTTTACATAGAATGGATTTACCTGGACCAATACATGATTTTCTTTTAGTTTTTTTGGGATTGGGTCTTATAGTGGGAGGTCTAGGAGTGGTATTACTTACCAATCCCATTTTTTCTGCTTTTTCATTGGGATTGGTTCTTGTTTGTACATCCTTATTCCATATTCCATCGAACTCCCATTTTGTAGCTGCGGCGCAGCTCCTTATTTATGTGGGAGCAATAAATGTATTAATTGTATTTGCTGTGATGTTTATGAATGGTTCAGAATATTACAATGATTTCCGTCTTTGGACTGTTGGAGATGGAGTCACTTCGCTCGTTTGTACAAGTATTTTTGTTTCACTAATTACTACTATCCCAGATACGTCATGGTACGGGATTCTTTGGACTACAAGGTCAAACCAGATTATAGAGCAGGACTTGATAAATAATGGTCAACAAATTGGGATTCATTTATCAACAGATTTTTTTCTTCCATTTGAACTTATTTCGATAATTCTTTTAGTTGCCTTGATAGGTGCAATTGCTATGGCTCGGCAATACTAAATACTTAGTAATATTAATTAAATTCTACTAATTTAACTAATCTAATAAGGGCTTGTTCTTTTTTTTTAATTCTATTTATTGTTCATGTCTAAAATTTTAAAAATGTAAATGATCTTAGTTAGATCTATTATCTATTACCAATACCTTCTTTTATTACGTACTTTTTATATTATATTTTAGTTAATTGAATAGGTTGAATTGTTGTTCATATTGAAACGAATCGAGATTGATGAGGAATTGGTCAATGATGCTCGAGCATGTACTTGTTTTGAGTGCCTATTTATTATCCGTCGGTATTTATGGATTGATTACAAGTCGAAATATGGTTCGAGCGCTTATGTGTCTTGAGCTTATACTGAATGCAGTTAATATAAATTTCGTAACATTTTCTGATTTATTTGATAGTCGCCAATTAAAAGGAGACGTTTTCTCGATTTTTGTTATAGCAATTGCAGCTGCGGAAGCAGCTATTGGATTATCTATTATTTCATCAATTCATCGTAACAGAAAATCAACTCGTATCAATCAATCTAATTTGTTGAATAAATAGTAGTAATCATATACATATAAATAAAAATATAGAACATCCTCCAATTTTAATTGGTATGTGCGACATAAGCATATGGTGCTGTTTGCTAAAACGTAATAAATCAAAGTATCTTGGCCCTCTTTCATGAACAGATCCGGAAGCAGATTGATTCTGGTAAATCTAAAGCATTGATTCGTCTGGTGTCTACAATATATAATTCATTTGCTACTTTACTAGATCGAAAATTTATGATGTTAAAAAAATTTATAAATCCAATGTCACATTCAGTAAAGATTTATGATACGTGTATAGGGTGTACTCAATGTGTACGAGCCTGCCCCACGGATGTATTAGAAATGATACCTTGGGACGGGTGTAAAGCTAAGCAAATTGCTTCTGCCCCAAGAACCGAAGACTGTGTAGGTTGTAAAAGGTGTGAATCCGCTTGTCCGACGGATTTCTTGAGTGTCCGGGTTTATTTATGGCATGAGACAACTCGTAGCATGGGTCTAGCTTATTGATACGTTCCATAAAATTCCACTTGAATCCATTTTTTTTATCTTTACCGACAAAAACCCGTACTCGATAAATTATATTATTTTCTTTCGAGCACGGGTTTTTATGGTCAAAGTGTATCTTGTCTTTACCACGAATGATTTTCCTTGGTTAACAATAATTGTTGTTTTGCCGATATTCGCGGGTACTTTCATTTTCTTTTTTCCTCATCGAGGAAATAAGGTTATTCGATGGTATACTATTTGTATATGTCTATTAGAACTGCTTCTAACGGCCTATGCATTCTGTTATCATTTCCAATTTGACGATCCATTAATCCAATTAGAACAGGATTATAAATTGATTAATTTTTTTGGTTTTCACTGGAGACTGGGAATAGACGGACTTTCCATAGGACCCATTTTACTCACGGGATTCATCACTACTTTAGCTACTTTAGCGGCTTGGCCGGTTACTCGAGATTCGAGATTGTTCCATTTCCTCATGTTAGCGATGTACAGCGGTCAAATAGGATCATTTTCTTCTCGGGATCTTTTACTTTTTTTTATCATGTGGGAGTTAGAATTAATTCCTGTCTACCTACTTCTATCCATGTGGGGGGGGAAGAAACGTTTGTACTCAGCTACAAAATTTATTTTGTACACCGCAGGGGGTTCCATTTTTCTCTTAATGGGAGTTCTGGGTATGGGTTTATATGGTTTCAATGAACCAACATTAAATTTTGAAACATCAGCCAATCAATCGTATCCCATGGCATTGGAAATAATATTCTATTTTGGATTTCTTATTGCTTATGCTGTCAAATTGCCGATTATACCCCTACATACATGGTTACCAGATACCCACGGAGAAGCACATTACAGTACATGTATGCTTTTAGCAGGAATCTTATTAAAAATGGGAGCATATGGGTTGGTTAGGATCAATATGGAATTATTACCCCATGCGCATTCTATATTTTCTCCCTGGTTAATGATAGTAGGCGCAATTCAAATAATCTATGCAGCTTCAACATCTCCCGGTCAGCGCAATTTAAAAAAGAGAATTGCCTATTCCTCCGTATCTCATATGGGTTTCATAATTATAGGAATTGGTTCCCTAACTGATACAGGACTCAACGGGGCCATTTTACAAATGATTTCTCATGGATTTATTGGTGCTGCACTTTTTTTCTTGGCAGGAACGAGTTACGATAGAATACGTCTTGTTTATCTCGACGAAATGGGAGGAATAGCTATCCCAATGCCAAAAATATTTACAATGTTCAGCAGCTTCTCGATGGCTTCTCTTGCATTGCCTGGAATGAGTGGTTTTGTTGCTGAATTAGTAGTATTTTTGGGGCTAATTACGAGCCAAAAATATCTTTTAATGCCAAAAATACTAATAACTTTTGTAACGGCAATTGGAATGATATTAACTCCTATTTATTCATTATCTATGTTACGTCAGATGTTCTATGGATACAAGCAATTTTATTTTCAAAATTATCATTTTTTTGATTCTGGACCGCGAGAACTTTTTGTTTCAATCTGTATCTTTCTACCCGTAATAGGTATTGGTATTTATCCGGATTTCGTTCTCTCACTATCAATTGACAAGGTAGAAGCTATTATATCTAATTACTTTTATAGATAGTTTTCATCAATAAGGAATATAAAAAGAAAGAAAAAGAATACTTATTTATCTTAAAAATCTTTTAAGTAAAATTTTTAATTAATTGTAATCGCGTAATCCGATACTTTTTTATTGTATGAGTTTTTGATAACCATTTGAATCAAGTAGTGATTCAAATGGTTATCAAAAACTCATACAAACTTTCGTTATATATGCTATTCCTACGTATTGTGTATTGTATTCGTAAGGCCTTTTCTTCAATTAGATGTTAATGCGAATGAACCATAACTATGTAGCCCTATTCCTAATAGATTTACTCCAAAATAGCATATCCAAATTATAAAAAATCCCATAGAAGCCACAATTGCGGAATTCGAGCCTTGCAAATTTTCATTTGTTCTAGTATGTAAATAAATTGCGAATATTGTCCAAGTAATAAATGCCCAAGTTTCCTTTGGGTCCCAATTCCAATATGATCCCCACGCTTCATTAGCCCATACTGCTCCCGAAAGAATACCTATGGTTAAAAATATAAAACCGAGACTAATAACACGAGAACTCCAACAATCCAATTGCTGAATTAATCGATACCTGTGATAATTTCTAAACGAAATAAAACAATTGTTTTGTAAAACATTGCTTATTTCATTCACGTGTTGGATTTCGCCAAAGGAAAATGGTCCAATCGGTAAATGATTTCTTTTATATTTACCAAAAATATCTATATTTTTTCGAAATGTAATGACTAAAAGAGCTACTGATAATAATGATCCACACAAAAGAGCTGCATAGCTCAATACCATCATACTTACGTGCATCATTAACCACTGTGATTGTAGAGCAGGTACTAATATTGTGGATTGATGCATTTTAGTTAAAAGACCCGAAGTAGCAAATCCTTGGGTAAAAATAGCACTTGGTGCAGTTATTGCATTTAAATGATTTTTATGGTTCCTAAAATAGGGAATCATATGAATAATGGAGAAACTCCATGAAAGGAACATTAATGATTCATATAAATCACTTAAGGGTAAATGTCCTGAATAAATCCAACGAAGAAATAATAATCCTGTTATACATAAAAAAGCGGCTACCATTCCTTTTTCCGACGAATCATATAATCCTACGATTTGGTTGACTAATAAGTTCATCAAATAAATCGTAATTACAATTGAAACAATCGACAAAGAAATGTGAGTTAATATATGTTCTAAAGTAAAAAATATCATAAAAAATCCTAAAAAAATAGGATGTCCTCCAACAATGGAATGGAAATCCGCAATTTAATTCTATACATTATAGGAGTTATTCTAGTATTTATTTTACTAGTATTTTAAAAGTATTTGTTATAAGATGCCGCCACTCGGACTCGAACCGAGATGCTCTAGCACTGCTTCCTAAGAGCAGCGTGTCTACCGATTTCACCATAGCGGCTTGCTAGAAATCATAATAGCCTACCTACCCTCAATCGTCTAGGTTGAAGGGGGCAATTCAATGCAATACAATATTTTAAGGAAACATTTTTAAATATCATTCAAATAGTAATTTGAACGTTCAATAATCATTACCTTAGTCGTGTGGGATGGTGTTATGTTAGTTTTAACAATGCAACGGCCTTTTGCGCGGTTTAAGCTCTTATGCAATTGAGGGGTTGTAACTAGATAGTTCTGTTTTAAACCCATGCCCCTTCAAATTTTATATTATATATCCCGTTCTTCTTTTTTGATGATTTATTTCTCATTTATCTGATCTGATTTTATTAATATTAATACGAATAAAAAAAATAAATAGAAAAAGCTTCAGAACCCTTACCTAATTTAATAAAACTAGACTGTAAAACTCTTTCTATTTATTTTATTGTAATTGATCAAGAAAGTATATCTAATATAAATTATAAAAATAGGTAGTTAATTGGTTAAATGTTTAAACGGTATGTGATTAAAAAAAGCCCGTTTTTTATTATTCCAGTTCTGCCCAAGCTGAAGTAACGAATAACAAATCGACATATATTATATTATAGAGTTTACCACAAACATAAGTTGTTTTATTGGAAGAAATATAAGCAACTCAACCAGTTCCGCAATGAACTAGTTCACAACCAATTAATGATTCCGAATAAATAAATTAAGTAAAATAACGAGGTCTATTTTTTTTATGTTTATCAGGTTGAGTTATTGGTGGATTATAGGATCCATATCAGAATCAAGTACTTTATTTAATATTTATTTAATATTTAATTTATTTTTTACTTGTTCTATTTGTATGGATATAGATTATTGTAATAATCTAGTGGTTGAAAATAAAATATAATATTCCGTATCTTCATAAATATTTTAGTTAATTTAATAATATTAAATTAATATTATTAATATTAACTTAATTAAATATTAATTTAATATTTAATTAAGTAATAACTTTGACTTAATCTTATCATTTGACCAACTATAACTTCTTTATTTGAATATTTAAACTGGAAAGAATAAAATGAAAGTTTTAAAAAATAACTAAATTTTCATATCTTTATTTTATTTATATTTTTTTTTTATTCTTTTTTGTTTGCTACTTTCGAAATATATAAGAGCTGGTGAATCGGAAACAATTAAACAATTAATAAAAAAAGTTTAATTTGATTATGGAACATACATATCAATATGCGTGGATCATACCTTTCGTTCCCCTTCCAGTTCCTATAGCAATAGGGGTGGGGCTTCTCCTTGTTCCAGCGGCAACAAAAAGCATTCGTCGTATATGGGCTTTTCCTAGTGTTTTATTACTAAGTATCATTATTATTTTTTCAGCCGATCTGTCTATTCAGCAAATAAATGGCAGTCCTATCTACCAATATGTATGGTCTTGGACCATCAATAATGATTTTTCCTTAGATTTTGGCCACTTGATAGATCCGCTTACTTCCATTATGTCAATATTAATTACTACTGTTGGAATAATGGTTTTTATTTATAGTGATAATTATATGTCTCATGATCAAGGCTATTTGAGATTTTTTGCTTATATGAGTTTTTCTAATGCTTCCATGCTGGGATTAGTTACTAGTTCAAATTTGATACAAATTTATTTTTTTTGGGAATTAGTTGGAATGTGTTCGTATCTACTAATAGGTTTTTGGTTCACACGACCCCTTGCGGCAAGTGCTTGTCAAAAAGCCTTTGTAACTAATCGTGTAGGGGATTTTGGTTTATTTTTAGGAATCTTAGGTCTTTATTGGATAACGGGGAGTTTTGAATTTCGAGATTTGTTCGAAATATCCAATAATTTGATTGATAATGGGACCAATTCTTTATTTCTTACTTTGTGTGCTTTCCTATTATTTGTCGGTGCGGTTGCTAAATCTGCGCAATTCCCCCTTCATGTATGGTTACCTGATGCCATGGAAGGCCCTACTCCTATTTCGGCTCTTATACATGCTGCTACTATGGTAGCCGCGGGAATTTTTCTTGTAGCTCGGCTTTTTCCTCTTTTTACAGCCATACCTTACATAATGAATATAATTTCTTTGGTAGGTATAATAACAATACTATTAGGAGCCACCTTGGCTCTTGCTCAAAGAGACATTAAAAGAAGTTTAGCCTATTCTACAATGTCTCAATTGGGTTATATTATGTTAGCTTTAGGTATGGGATCTTATCGAGCTGCTTTATTTCATTTGATCACCCATGCCTATTCGAAAGCATTATTATTTTTAGGATCCGGATCCATTATTCATTCAATGGAAACCATTGTTGGATATTCTCCAGATAAAAGCCAGAACATGGCTCTTATGGGCGGTTTAACAAAATATGTGCCGATTACAAAAACTTCATTTTTATTAGGTACACTTTCTCTTTGTGGTATTCCACCCCTTGCTTGTTTTTGGTCCAAAGACGAAATTCTTAATGATAGTTGGTTGTATTCACCGATTTTCGCAATAATAGCTTGTTTCACAGCAGGGTTAACTGCATTTTATATGTTTCGGATGTATTTACTTACTTTTGAAGGTCATTTAAACGTTAATTTTAAAAATTACAGCGGAAAAAAAAATAATGCGTTCGATTCAATATCCATATGGGGCAAAAAGGGGTCGAAAGTGATAAAAAAAAATTTTCTTTTATCAACAATGAATAATAATGAGGGGGGTTCTTTTTTTTCGAAAAAAGCATATCCAATTGATAGTAATGTAGTAAGAAATATGGTGCGGCCCTTTATTACTATTAATAATAATAATGATTTTTCCAATAAAAAAACTTCCACGTATCCTTATGAATCGGACAATACTATGTTGTTGCCACTTCTTGTATTGGTCTTATTTACTTTGTTCGTTGGATCCATAGGAATTCCTTTTGGTCAAGAAAGAATTAATTTTGATATATTATCAAAATGGTTAACTCCGTCGATAAAATTTTTACATTCAAATTCGAACAATTATTTTGATTGGTATGAATTTGTGATAAATGCAATTTATTCAGTCAGTATAGCGTATTTCGGAATATTTATAGCGTCTCTTTTATATGGGCCTGCTTATTCATATTTTCATAATTTTAACTTAACCAATTTATTTGTAAAAATGGGCCCTAGGAGAATTATCTGGGACAAAATAATAAATGTAATATATAATTGGTCATATAATCGCGGTTACATAGACTTTTTTTATGCAAAGACCTTAACTAGGGGTATAAGGGGATTGGCGGAATTAACTCATTTTTTTGATAAACAAGTAATTGATGGAATTGCGAATGGTATTGGTGTTACAAGTTTCTTTGTAGCAGAAATTTTTAAATATGTAGGCGGAGGGCGAATCTCTTCTTATCTATTCTTTTACTTATTTTATGTATCAATTTTTTTATTAATTTACTACTTTTTTTCATTTATAGTTTATAAGATAATATAAAAATGTATCAGTTAACTCATAAAATTGAAATTTAAATTAATAATAATATTATAATTAAATTATAAAAAAAAATTATAATATAATATTTAATATTATTTTATTTATTTTTCATACCATTTTTCAAACAAGAACAAGTTTTTTAATTTTTTTATTTCT